ATCTCTTTTTTTTAATTGACCTCCTCCTTAATCTCCAGGAGGTCAAATTCAGGTTGCAGTTCAAGTTAGTGAAGTTATTTTATTGTGATTCAACATTAAAAGAACAGAATCACGCTCTGTAGGATTTGAACCTACGACATCGGGTTTTGGAGACCCACGTTCTACCGAACTGAACTAAGAGCGCTTTATTATGATGGGAGATACGGATGCCAAGAAAAGGATTCTTTTTGTACCCCCAACACATCTTGTATGTATAGTATCATAAAATGGTAGATTGTGTCCAATTTTAATCGATCTCAATTGACCTCTCGTTACTGTCCATAGGAGAAGTGATAAGTAGGGATGACAGGATTTGAACCCGTGACATTTTGTACCCAAAACAAACGCGCTACCAAGCTGCGCTACATCCCTTTCATTTGTTGTACAGTGCCATTGTAGGGAATCCATGTTTTGTTTTCCACATCACAATTTCCTCTATCTAAATAGAATTTATTTTGCCATTTCTTCTTTTTGGGTTTTTGGTTTCATTCTCATAAAGAATTATATACATACCTAACGTATAAACGTATAAAGGAATGAATATTTATCAGTAGTGCTCAGGAAGGAGGGTTCATCTTTTTCTGTTTTAGGGACAGGTAGATTTCATCTACCGGATCGTTGTATATATCCATTTTGGTTAGAGATTCCCCGTACAAATGATCTTTAACTACATATGCATCTGATCATATATGTATTACAATATACAATAAAGTCAATAAAGTGAAAGAAAAAGAAGGAGGATTTTCAATGCGAGATATAAAAACATATCTCTCCACGGCACCTGTGCTAACTACTCTATGGTTCGGGTCTTTGGCGGGTCTATTGATAGAGATCAATCGTTTATTCCCAGATGCGTTGACATTCCCCTTTTTTTCATTCTAGTTATTGACATGGGAAGGGATCAAGAAGATTAGAGATACAATAAATTCTCTGTGACTAACCCCCCCCTTTTTCGGTTCTTTAGGATGGGAAAGAAAGAGTAAAGAATAAAAGTGGATTGAATCTCATCGAAACTCGGGTTCGGGTTAATATATGGAGAACAGAAATGGAAATGTGGGTCGAGGGCAGGCTGTTCAAGATCATACAAGATACTAAATGAAATACTGGGATTGGGAATAATTGATAGTTAGAAATATTTGTATTACTTAATAATTTGATTACTCTATTGATTGCAACGAAATCTTTCATAATTGAATTGGATTTCGAGTTAGCAACTTCTCGTCTATTTATTTTTCATTCCTTTCTTCTTCGCTTCGGTTCGAATCGAAAATAGAAGAATTGAGTGAATTCAAAATCCAAAGGAGGTTCATGGCTAAGGGTAAAGATGTCAGAGTAGTAGTTATTTTGGAATGTACCAGTTGTGTCCGAAATGGTTTGAATAAAGAATCGCGGGGCATTTCCAGATATATTACTCAAAAGAATCGACACAATACACCTAGTCAATTGGACTTGAAAAAATTCTGCCCTTATTGTTACAAACATACGATTCATGGGGAGATAAAGAAATAAATCGAACGGAACGCGTGTGCCACTCTTCCAAGGAAGAGGAAGAAATTACATATACATATATAATATATACAAATCCAGTCCTATTTTGGTCGGATCCGAAATGAATGAAGAAATAGGATTTTAGAAATAAGAAATAAACCATGGATAAATCCAAGCGGCCCTTTCATAAATCCAAGCGATCTTTTCATAGGCGTTTGCCCCCAATTGGATCGGGGGATCGAATTGATTATAGAAACATGAGTTTAATTAATCAATTTATTAGTGAACAAGGAAAAATATTATCTAGACGAGTGAATAGATTAACCTTGAAACAACAACGATTAATTACTATTGCTATAAAACAAGCTCGTATTTTATCTTCGTTACCTTTTCTTAATAATGAGAAACAGTTTGAGAGAACCGGGTCGATCCCTAGAACTACTGGTCCTAGAACCAGAAATAAATAAGCCTATTCCTCAATCGAATCAAAACTCTAATTCGAACTCAGATTGAAGTTTTGTTCGAAAAAGCCGAGAGATTGTCGCGCCGTAATGTAATAATAAAAAAAAGAATGGGGGAAGAATAAATCTTTTTTTTTTATTGAAACGTGTTCGTTCATTCCTACTACTTATCTTATCATACGAATTTCTACTATAACCTCCCGGAGTTCATTCTCCGGGGAACTCCGTTTAAAGTATTCCAGTGAATTCCTTCCAATCTCCTTATTTGATGATCGCATTGGAAATCGTGTCAAGACAATTCCTATTTGATATGGCTATTTGTGCAGGTATTTTACGATTAAGAAGCAACTGCCTCTTGTACAGATCAAGTATTAATCGACTATAACTATGGGATCCCCTATTCTCACGAGTTACTGCATTTATCCGAGTGATCCACAAACGACGAAAACTTCTCTTTCGCCTGCCTCTATCCCGATGAGTGGAAACCAAAGCTCTCATTTTCTGTTGAGTAGTAGTTCGAGTAAGTCTTGAATGAGCCCCTCGAAAGGTTGCTGCAAATAAACGAATTTTTGTTCTACGTCTCCGAGCTATATATCTTCGTCTAACTCTGGTCATTGAATCAAAAGAAACTTTGATGAATAACTAATTGATTTCTTTTCTTTCAGTCATTCTTTTCCCCTCTCCTGGTTTATTAATAACAAAACGGATTCTTCCGATGTATAAAATTAAAATAAAAATTCCAATGGCTTTTGCTACTATAACCTTCCCAACCACGATTTTTTTATTTCTTCCAGGCATTTCACCTCAAAAAAAAAAAAAAGAAATTGTACCGATATTAGGTATAAAATAAATTGTAAATGGACAAATAGTGGCTTCCATCGTTTCTATGGTTACTTCTTAAACGGCGAGGTCCTCTCTATACACCGGAGCCCCTTTCCTCATTTAATCAATGTTATTGGTAACTTGTACAGTTCACGCTCTTTGGCTCTACCGATGAATTATCGAGTAATAGGTCTTTTTTCAATGGGATCTATCCATACAGTGACGGCATTTAATTATGAAGGTTGAATAGGTAGCTGACCCTGTTAGTCCGTTCTTGCAAGAGTAGGAGCATAATCTTTCTGCTTCTTAAATATCATTCCCCCGCTTAATGGATAACCATTTGCTACCAATGGGAATTGCTTTTCATCTCAAATCGAGGTGATTGGATTTGCACCAATGGAAACCATAAATTCCATACAAATAGAGGTATACGAGAGATCTTTATTTTTCGATAGTGAATGGAGTTCTTCCATTCTATTCATTGGTACGAGTCATTGATACTGTAAAAATCGTCTCATTTGTTCTAGCTCATGATCCGAACGAGTCGCACATACACCCTAGTACATGTTCCTCGACGCTGAGGACATCCTCGAAGAGCGGGGGATTTCGTGACATTTCTGATTGGCTGTCTTGTGTTTCTAATAAGTTGTTTAATAGTTGGCATGCTGAATCATATACAGAATGGGCTGGTTTAGATCGATCCTAACCGGATGATTATGAATTACTTCCATTTCATATTTTACCCAGGTAAGAAGATAAAAGATCAAATAAGGGTTCATTCAAATTATGATTCGAAATGGAATCAAAGATTTATGCGAAATCCCCGGTATTTTCGATCGCTACAAGATCAACAATGCCATAATCTTGGGCTTCTGTTGCTGACATAAAAACATCCCTTTCCATGTCTTCGGATACAACCCATAAAGGATTGCCCGTTCTTTGTACATAAACCCTTGTGAGGGTTTCGCGGAGTTTCAGTAGTTCTTCCGCTTCCAGGATAAATTCTCCTGTGGGTGCCTCATAAAAAGAACTAGCAGGTTGATGGATCATAACCCTGATGATATAACATAATGAACGATTCCTCTATCTCGCATGATTGGGCGAAGGGAAGGGATAAAGAATAACAAGCAGGGAGAAAAAGATAGAATTGAACAACCGTACAGGCATCTTTTGTGCATACGGCTCTGTAATGGAATTTTTTTTTTCTCTTTTTTCATCGAAGAAAGAGACAAGTCGAATCTATCAGACCCAGATCGTTGAATGATCCATTTACCATCCTTCCTTTCGGAGTAATCAAAAAATACTATGATGGTTCCGTTGCTTTATATATTTATCTCGTCTGTGATTCAGCAATCCCAAAGTTTCTTTCTGATCCGATCAAATAAAAATAAGTAAAAAATGATCTTTTTTTTTTTATTTTCACACTCTTTCATAACATAAATATTGGAAAGAGACTTCTGATGTGGAAGCAAAAAGGTTTGTGACGCTGAAATGGACCCCGATACATAAGATCAAGTCGGAAATAACCTTTCTTTCATACTACTATCTCGATACATAATCTCATATTATGAAAAAAGAATAATAGTTTGCTCATATCGAACTTGAAATGCCATGCTATTATTACTTAATATTATTATTATTTTATTCATATTCCATATGACGAAGGCATAGTCTTTTTTTCTCTCAAATAAAAAAACTCATTGGCGCCAAGCGTGAGGGAATGCTAGACGTTTGGTAATTTCTCCTCCAACCAGGATGAAAGATCCCATTGAAGCGGCTAATCCCATGCATATTGTATGTACATCTGGTGGCACAAATTGCATAGTATCATAAATAGCTATTCCTGGGATTACCCATCCGCCGGGAGAATTTATAAACAAATACAGATCCCTGGTATCATCCTCTATACTGAGATATACCATGAGACCAACAAGTTGATTCGAGATCTCGCTATCAACTTCTTGGCCTAAAAAAAGTAATCTTTCTCGATGAAGTCGGTTGATTAGGACAAAATTCTATTCCTTAGGAACCGTACACGCACCTTTGGGTGCATACGGTTCAAAAAATCAAAATTGAGAAAAAAAAAAAAGAAATTGTCGATTCCAGCCCTATTTCTTTTTTCGTAGCGGGCTTTTTCTTCCATTTTTTAAGAAACATGAGTTTTGACTTGCTTCCCTATAAAATCAAAAAAGAATTCACTGAACTTATCGAGCTAACCCCTCATTGATGTATTGTTTCATCGAGATCTAAATCACGATGTAATTTTCTTGTTCCCGAATGGGCCTCTTCCACTCTTTTAGGTTTATGCTCTACTCCGGGTAAAGATCTGCCCGAATTCGATTTGCACATATAGGACAAATGATCCCAGTACCACTTCTTTTTGCTATGACTTCTTTTTTTTTTTTTCAATTTGTTTCATTTTCATGCCTTCCACAAAATATTCGATGTATTCATCATATTATTCCATTAATTGGCAATTTGAGATCACTCATATGGTATAAAGGAATCATTTCTGATAGGGTGGTAATCATACATGGATTACCTTGGTATTTTCTGAACGGAGCCTGTATACTTCATTTTATTGGTCCAAGCCAACCATAAATTCTTTGAATTGAGAATATTGATCCTCCAACCAAATAAATTGATCTAATTGCACTTCACGCTTCGAATTATTGATGGTTCAATCAATCTTTCTTGGGCGAAACAGAGGATATCTCGATCGGGGGAGAGAACGGGGAAATCCCATATGACCCAATATGTCTGACAAGTCACACTATACGTCAACCCAAACTGCATCTTCCTCTCCAGGACTCCGAAAAGGTACTTTTGGAACACCAATGGGCATTAAATGAAAGAAAAATTAAGTATTCTATTTCACTTTGATGTGGAAACGTAACAAACAATGGTTTATTGTCTTCATAATATTGTCGTTTATCGTATTTTATCGATAGATTGGAAGATTCATAGAGGAAGACGGAATAAAGGAAAATTCTTACGAACGGATCGTTCGAATGAGAAACAAGTATCTATACATTCGCTCACAAAAAATAGGATTAATCCCCCCATTGCGTATTGGTACTTATTGGGTATAGAATAGATCTGCTTCTCTTTGTTCCTACGAACAGAATTGTTCAATTATTACTAACGGAACAGAATAAATATTAACCCTTGTTTCGAGATAATCCAATGAAAAGGTGAGGTCCATAGCATAGTTATTTCCAATGTGATAAAGTTACATAGTATCTATTTTTTCTTTGAGAAAGGGGTATTTCCATGGGTTTGCCTTGGTATCGTGTTCATACCGTCGTATTGAATGATCCCGGTCGGCTGCTTTCTGTCCATATAATGCATACAGCTCTAGTTTCCGGTTGGGCCGGTTCGATGGCTCTATACGAATTAGCAGTTTTTGATCCTTCTGACCCCGTTCTTGATCCAATGTGGAGACAGGGTATGTTCGTTATACCCTTCATGACTCGTTTAGGAATAAACAATTCATGGGGCGGTTGGAGTATTACAGGAGGAACTATAACGAATCCGGGTATTTGGAGTTACGAAGGTGTGGCCGGGGCACATATTGTGTTTTCTGGCTTGTGCTTCTTAGCAGCTATCTGGCATTGGGTGTATTGGGACCTAGAAATATTCTGTGATGAACGTACGGGAAAACCCTCTTTGGATTTGCCCAAGATTTTTGGAATTCATTTATTTCTCTCAGGGGTGGCTTGCTTTGGGTTTGGCGCATTTCATGTAACAGGCTTGTATGGTCCTGGAATATGGGTATCCGATCCTTATGGCCTAACTGGAAAAGTACAATCTGTAAATCCAGCGTGGGGTGCGGAAGGTTTTGATCCCTTTGTTCCGGGAGGAATAGCCTCTCATCATATTGCAGCAGGTACGTTGGGTATATTAGCAGGTCTATTCCATCTTAGTGTCCGCCCACCCCAACGTCTATACAAAGGATTACGTATGGGCAATATTGAAACTGTCCTTTCCAGTAGTATCGCTGCTGTCTTTTTTGCAGCTTTCGTTGTTGCTGGAACTATGTGGTATGGTTCAGCAACTACCCCGATCGAATTATTTGGTCCCACTCGTTATCAGTGGGATCAGGGATACTTCCAGCAAGAAATATATCGAAGAGTTGGCGCCAGTCTAGCCGAAAATCTGAGTTTATCGGAAGCTTGGTCTAAAATTCCCGAAAAATTAGCTTTTTATGATTACATCGGTAATAATCCGGCGAAAGGTGGATTATTCCGGGCAGGCTCAATGGACAACGGGGATGGGATAGCTGTTGGATGGTTAGGACACCCTATCTTTAGAGATAAAGAAGGGCATGAACTTTTTGTACGCCGTATGCCTACTTTTTTTGAAACATTTCCAGTAGTTTTGGTGGACGGAGACGGAATTGTGAGAGCCGATGTTCCTTTTAGAAGGGCAGAATCGAAGTATAGTGTCGAACAAGTGGGTGTAACTGTTGAGTTCTATGGTGGCGAACTCAATGGAGTCAGCTATAGCGATCCTGCTACTGTGAAAAAATATGCTAGACGTGCCCAATTGGGTGAAATTTTTGAATTAGATCGTGCTACTTTGAAATCCGATGGTGTTTTTCGGAGCAGTCCAAGGGGTTGGTTCACTTTTGGACATGCTACGTTTGCTTTGCTCTTCTTTTTCGGACACATTTGGCATGGCGCTCGAACCTTGTTCAGAGATGTTTTTGCTGGGATTGACCCAGATTTGGATGTTCAAGTGGAATTTGGAGCATTCCAAAAACTTGGAGATCCAACTACAAGGAGACAGGTAGTCTGATACAACATTGCTCCGGTATCTTTCGCCTCTATATTTGATTTTTTTGATTTGACATAAGGTACCGTAGAAATATTGATTTGAATCATCGCCTTTCTTTGCTCTTGTCCTTTCTTTATCTGGGAAATAATCCTAAATGAACAGGTGTGGAAGCTATAATTGTAAACAACGATCGAATCTATGGAAGCATTGGTTTATACATTCCTCTTAGTCTCGACTTTAGGGATAATCTTTTTCGCTATATTTTTTCGAGAACCGCCTAAGGTCCCGACTAAAAAGATGAAATGATTTTTCATTATCTTAATTGAAGTAATGAGTCCCCCATATGGGGGACTCATTACTTCAATTAGTCTCCGTGTTCCTCGAATGGATCTCTTAGTTGTTGAGAGGGTTGCCCAAAAGCGGTATATAAGGCGTACCCTGTAAAGCTTACAAGTGAACCAGATATGGAGATGGCGACTAAGGTTGCTGTTTCCATTATTAGAGAATTTCAAGACCACGATGGATCTATGCTACGATAAGATCGTTTATTTACAACGGAATAGTATACAAAGTCAACAGATCTTAACCAATGCAATAGTATTTATGGCTACACAAACCGTTGAGGGTAGTGCTAGATCTGGGCCAAGACGAACTATTACAGGGGATTTATTGAAACCATTGAATTCAGAATATGGTAAAGTGGCTCCTGGATGGGGAACCACCCCATTTATGGGTGTCGCAATGGCTCTATTTGCGATATTCCTATCTATTATTTTAGAGATTTATAATTCTTCCGTTTTACTGGATGGAATTTCAATGAATTAGGTCCATAAGAACCAGAAGCCCTAGCTTTTCAATCAAAAATGAATCACTTAGGACTCAGATTTATAGTCCATTCTGGTAGTTTGACCGTGGAATTCCGTTGTTTCAGTATTTCCGGAATATGAGTGTGCGACTTGTTATAATTGATCCTATTGATAGTACAGAGAATGGGTCTGTCATCTCGACAGAGATGGTTCTGCCTCGTCGGATATTCATCCTAGTATCTGGAGCACGGAATATATGGAATAGATCAAGAAATATTTGAACTATGATTCATACCTACTATTCAGACCTCGTGACTGGACTTCAAAAAATTTTCAAACAAAGAGGTATTTGATAAATTGAACGATTTTTCTTCGTTTAGAATCATGCTTATTTTGACCGAAGGACAAATCTTTCTCTGGATTTTTAGTCATTACATCTATGAATAAGTGATGATCAACTAGTTCTTACTCATAGAACCCTTGGTCTTAGTTTTTGGGTTTTATTGAATCATCGTGGTTCTAGTATGAATCTGAGGTTTCAATCGATTCATAGGGTCTTAACAAGAGAATTCCTATCAAAAAAAAAATAGTAAACAATAGTCAATCTGCATTACGCACAAACAAAAACAACAAATCAAATAACAAATAAATAGGGGAATAGAAGATTCAAGAGGCCTGTAACGATCAACATAAAGACAGATGAGCTAACTTGATATTTTGGCATTCTCATCACAACAAAGAAGAGAGTTCAGATTTTGGTTCCTTCGTATCTTCAGAGACGATTGAATCAAGTGGATAAATAAAAAATTTAAAATTTTCTATTACATATCCATTGTAATCAGTATTTGGGTGTTTCTGCTTGAGCCGTACGAGATGAAATTCTCATATACGGTTCTCAGAGGGGGAGTCCCCTTGGTTTACCTATCTCAATAAAGTATATGATTGGTTCGAGGAGCGTCTCGAGATTCAGGCGATTGCAGATGATATAACTAGTAAATATGTTCCTCCTCATGTCAATATATTTTATTGTCTAGGAGGGATCACACTTACTTGTTTTTTAGTACAAGTAGCTACGGGTTTTGCTATGACTTTTTACTATCGTCCGACCGTTACGGAGGCTTTTGCCTCTGTTCAATACATAATGACTGAAGCCAACTTTGGTTGGTTAATCCGATCAGTTCATCGATGGTCAGCAAGTATGATGGTCCTAATGATGATCCTACACGTATTTCGTGTGTATCTCACGGGCGGATTTAAAAAACCCCGCGAATTGACTTGGGTTACGGGTGTGGTTCTGGCTGTATTGACTGCATCGTTTGGTGTAACTGGTTATTCCTTACCCCGGGACCAAATCGGTTATTGGGCAGTAAAAATCGTGACAGGCGTACCTGAAGCTATTCCCGTAATAGGATCACCTTTAGTAGAGTTATTGCGTGGAAGTGCTAGTGTGGGTCAATCTACTTTGACCCGTTTTTATAGTTTACACACTTTTGTATTACCTCTTCTTACTGCCGTATTTATGTTAATGCATTTTCCAATGATACGTAAGCAAGGTATTTCAGGTCCTTTATAGAGAAGACAGATCATAGATATTTGTAATCGATC